CCTCGATCCGAGGGAAATTAGATATATAAAGAAAAAATAGAAGTTAATACATTATAAAAATAAAATTTTTGTTTAAAGTAACTTTAATGCTGACAATTGCCAATCTGTTAGACATAAATATAATATTACTTGTTAAACCCTTATAAATGGAATTATGATTAAAAATTAAATAAAAAATTTTTTATTTTGATTTAACTTTTATTATAAGTTTTATTAAAAATAGTAAAAATAGTAAACAATAAAAGTAATAAAATATTACCATCTATAAAACTAAAATAAAATAAAGAGACATAAGAAAAAAAACCTATTAAAATGTATAAACCATAAGATGTTATAATACCTGTACTTAAGCTACCTATATTATTACTTAAAGCTAAAAGGCTTTTTTCTAAACCATAAGGTCCTATAAGTTCAACAGAACCTTTATCAAGAACTTTAGTAGTTTGACCACCTAACTTTAAAACAACATCAGTAATATAATTATTATAAAAAAGTTCTATAAGAAATCTTTGATTAAAAAAACTAAATAAATTATAACCTATTTTAGTATATTTAAATTTAATAATAAATAAACCAAAAAATTCTGAAAAAAGTAAAGAAATAAAGCTTAAGCTAATAGTAAGAATAAAAGGTAATAATTTAAAGAAAGTAGCAACAGCAAATTCAGTATCTAACATACAATCATGTAAAGGATGAATAAATAAACTATTATCAGAAAAAAACCCAGTTCCTAAACCTATAAATAAATCTTTAGTTAAATAACCAAAAAAAATAGAAAAAACAGCTAATATAATTAAAGGTAAATTAATAAATAAATCACCTTGATCAGCTTTTTTATAAGTAATTAAAGGTCCATTAGGATTAGTTAAAAAAGTTAAATATAAAACTTTTACTGAATATAGTGTAGTAAACATAGCACCAAGAGTAGCTAAAAAATAAACAATAATACTAGATAAATAAAATTGACCATAAGCAGATTCTAAAATAAAATCTTTAGAATAAAATCCTGTCATAAAAGGAATAGCTACTAAACTTAAAGAAGCTATTAACATAACTGAATAAGTTAAAGGTAAAAAAGCCTTTAACCCACCAAATTTTCTAAAATCTTGGTTATCTGCTACTGAATGTATAATAGCACCAGCACCTAAAAATAAAAGTGCTTTATAAAAAGCATGATTTACTAAATGAAATAAGGCAATATTATAGGAAGATAAACCAATTGCTATAACCATCATACCTAATTGCTAAAATTACTATTATAAAAAATATAACGTAATTTGGACCATTTCTTTATTAATCTTGATAATTTTCTCATCTATATTTAAATTTAATTCATTCATTAAATTTTTCAATATTATCACTTTTCCTTTGTAATCTTATTGAATAATATTGTTTTATTAAATTAACTCTTTTTATTTTCTCTGTTCTTAAAGGATATTTATTGAAATAATTATCTATTAAGTTAAATAATTCTGATTTTCTATAAATAACATATTTAAATGCTTCTATTTTAGGACTACTTATCTCTACTTTTCCTCCATAGATATCTATTAAAGGTTCCAATAAATATTTATTTTTTTGAGTTACACTAATAAAAACTTGTCCGGATGATTCATTATAATATATTGAACCGTCACTATCTATAAATCCACTTAATCATCCATTATTAAATGTAAGTTTATCTGAATATTTTAAGGGTATATTAAATTTTATACAAAGCTTATTCATTTGTAATAAACGTGTGGGATTTCTAATTAATCCATTCATATCATTTATTAATTTTATTAAACCAGCTTTATTTCTTAATTTATATTTAAAAGCATAAGTATTTGAAATTGGTTTAATAGATCCTCCGTATTTATGTTGTATTAAATATAAAGCTTTTTTATCCCTGGCATCCATAGTTATTTCACAACTATTATATCCATTTTTAGATAATAAAAAATAACCGTCCCCATCTATCAATCCTGCTAATCATTCTTTGAAACTAAGATCTTCAGGGTTATTTTTATATGTTAAATTATTTGTATTTACATTTGTATATATATTTCTATAAAATACTAAATTATAACTATTTTTTAATGTATAGGTTGATTTGTAAATATTAACTTTACTTACAGTAACTTGCTTTTTAAATATAGAAATTTTTGATATTAAATTAAATAAATTTAATTTAATAAAGATTAATATCAAACGTATGGCCTCTGAGATTCCTACTAACTTACTGATAATATTAAATTTTCATCTTATTAATACAGATAAATTATTCTGATATAACCTTATAATGGTAGATGAATTAAAAAACTTAACATTATAGTGATTATATAAATAATCACGAGCTTTGGTTATCTGCGAATTAATTATATTATATATAACCTTTACGCATATAGTTTGATGCCTGAATATACTAGAATGAATAATATATTCTTGAGCCAATCGACTCATAGTAGAATAAGCTATAACTTTCTTAATATCTTGTTGAAATAAACCTATAACTGAACTAAATACAGTTGTTATCGCCCCTACTCATAAACATAGTAATAAAACAGTAGAACTGTATTCTATTATCGGTGAAGATCTCATTAATAAATATACACCAGCTGTTACCATTGTTGCAGCGTGGATTAAAGCAGACACTGGAGTAGGTCCTTCCATAGCTTGCGGTAATCAAACATGAAGACCTATTTGAGAACTTTTAGCCATAGCTCCTATTAATAAACAAATACCTATTAAAGTAATAATATTATTATTTAAATAAGGAGCTAAAGAAAATATTGTTGAATAATTTATATTACCAAAAGATCATATAATTATAAACATACCTATCATTAAAAAACAATCTCCTACTCTATTAGTTAAAAAAGCTGAAATAGAGCTTTGATTTGCTGCTATTCTAGTAAATCAAAAATTTATTAATAAATATGAGCAAACTCCAACACCTTCTCAACCTAAAAACATCAATAAATAATTATTAGCTGTTACTAATATAATCATCATAAAAGTGAATAAACTTAAATAACTGAAAAATCTTTGATTGTGCTTTATGTCAAATTTATCATACAATTGGTTTATTAGTATTTAATTACTAACAAAGGTTATTTCTTTTAAATTTTTATATTCTTACCTTCTTTCTAATTGAAATTATACCTTCAACTGTAATATGTGAACGATTAATCATTAAATATTAAATTTTTAGTCAGAAAAAAGAATTAAATAGTTTTATACCTATTATAGATTATTGGTTAAAAAAAGGAATTATTATATTACTAATATCAGCAAAGTCAACTATTAACAAACTAACTCCAGACTTACCACTATATTTGTTTATCTTTTATGAACCAAAAAATTAAACCATTTTATACTTTAATATCTTAACAACGTTAAGATATTATAATTATTACTTGATAACGTAATTTACTTTTGATTTATTGGATACGTACATAAAAATTCTCTTCTGCATTAACAAAACCAAATATTCAATCAGGATCCTTATTAACATCTTTATAATTACATCCACCGGAGTATATCCAGCTAATTATAATTTTAATATGTCAGATAAACCTTAAACTATTGATGCTTTAATATTTATTATTTGATTTAAACCTTATACAATGAGCTTTAAAAAATTCTACTACTTGTTTAAATAATAAAAAAATCCATTTATATTAATAACAGATATTTTTCGAAATAAATATTAAGTTTATTTAAATCATTAATTGAATCTATTTAATAATTAACTCTTACAGTTTCGAGCTAAATAAATATAATCTACACTACCTTTAGTGTAATTTATTTAATAAATTAAGATATTTTGTATATAAACCTAATTGAAATTTCAAGTGTACATTTTAACCTAATTTATATATTCTATTTATATTTATTATTATACTAAATGAATTATCTATTAAACTAGATTAAATTCTAGAATAAATGCATCTAGAAGTTTAGGAAAAAAAATTTTTTTATTTTTTATTAAACCATTATTGTTTAGATGGGATTTTGACAAAGGAATTTCAACTTTGTTGTATGTTGAAACCGAGTTTTATACCTCTATTTCTTTCGAAATCCTTTAGAGTACACCTTAAATCTATTTAAATTCTATTAATAGATTAACTGCCGTCTACTCGTTGCTCTTTTACAACCATATTACTTAATATGCTTGATTTAGATCCGCGATAATCCATTTGGTTTTCACCTATCTTAAGGCTTGTTACCTTACCTGAATAATTACTTCAGCCACTGATAGTTTTTCAATTACAGCTTGGTACCTTAAGCTTTAGGAGTTCCCCGGAGTTTGACAGTTTATCCCCACAGTTACATATTCCCCTCTTATATAACTTCAAGGATCATGACTCATATAACCTATAGAATATATATGAACTAAACTTGAAACAATTAACACAGGTATAAGCATAGAAACAGTTAAACTATCATAATAAAAACCTCAATAAACATTAAGAGATTCTGAATCTATTCATCTTATTAAATCTATAGTTACAGGTATATTATTATAACCTACTTCTATAAAAGCTAATAAAGCAAAAAAAGTTGTTATTATAATAGAGCTAGATGTAATTAATTGCGCTCCTTTAGTTCCCAAATTTCTTCCAAAAAAACCTGAAAATATTGAACCTAATAAAGGTAAAATAATTATAACTAAATACATTATGAATATTGTATTGCTATACTTCCTCTTAATCTATAAAAAGCTACTAATATACCTAAACCTATTGCAGATTCTGCACCAGCTATAGTTATTACATATATAGCAAAAGTTTGACCTAAAATATCATCAAAATTTAATGAACTTATTAATATCAAAAAAGTAATAGACAATAACATAATTTCAATAGAAATTAACATTAATATAATATTCTTTCTATTTAAAACAAAACCTAAGATTCCTATTAAAAATAATATTAATGAAAGATTCATATTATTGCTTCATATATAAGATTTATGTATATAAAAAAAATTTTTTTTTTTAATGGTTTAGTACTCTAATTATTTTTATTAATATAATATTTCTTATATTAATCACTCATTTGGTCACGTAATCATAATAAAAATTTTTTTAAACTTACAGATTGTATTGCTATAGGCATAGAACTATGTAATATACCACAAATTTCTGAACATTGTCCGAAATAAGTTCCTTGTCTATTTAAATAAACAGAAGATTGGTTTAATCTTCCTGGATATGCATCACACTTAATTCCTAAAGAAGGAACAGCAAAAGAATGTATAACATCTGCAGCTGATACTACGAATCTTGTGTGTGTTAATTCAGGTATAATTACTCTATTATCTACTTCTAACATTCTTAATGTACCTTCTTCTAAATCAGCATCTGGTACTATATAAGAATCAAATTCTATAAATTCATTATCCACATTTGTAAAATCAGGATATTGATAACTTCAATATCATTGGTGCATTCGACTGTACATTAAGCATTAAAAAAAATTAACACCCACAAGTGACCCAGTCTGTTGCAATATACAAAAAAAAATAAACTGTATACTGACAGTCTTGTATTACTAATCCTGATTACAATTAATAATATTTTAACTGTTTTCACTTGCGTCGCCAAAGGAAAACATGTTTTCCTTTAAGTTCCCTGTCGAGAACTTATAAATATATAAATATTTTTTGCTAATATCACTCATAATATTAACCAGTATAGAAACTAATTTATATATTTAACGACTACTATATATATATATATATTTGATTTATTAAAAGAACTTATGACTTTGCCATTATATTATTAAATATTAATACCTAATTTATAATACATAGAATTATGCATATAAGGTAAAACTATTTTTATTAATTTGGGTACAGATTCTTTTTTTATATAAACAGAAGATTGAATACCATTTTTTAAAATTTGTATTGTACAATCAAGATCATAAAGTTTTTTCAATAAAAATACTAAAAATTTAGTTTCATCTAAACTAAAATTATAAGTAGAAATCCGAACACCTGGATTAGCTCAACCTCCATCATCCATTATTCAAACAGTTAAAGCTAAAGGTGTTAAATATTTTTCTAATTCAGGTCTTATTATTTTTTTTCCTTTACGATAAAACATATCATATATTCAATTAAAACTTCTAAATGTAAAAGTATTAAATTCATAACCATAGTATTCTTTACTTTGATTTTTTAATAATCTAGAATATTTTATAGGTTTTAAATTTGAACAATATCCTCTAGTATAAAAGAAATTGTATAATCAAAATAAATAATCTTTATGTACAATACTTTGTCTATAACAGAATCTTGTACCTTCTACAGATCTTCTATTACCGTAAGAATCTCCTAATAAAGAACCGACTAATACTGATACTATATCTTCATTGTGCGGTCCTATTCTTTTTGAAGCTTTAACTTTAGTATGAAAAGATCTTATATTATTAATATCTAATAATTTACCTAAAGCTCTCCTACCATTATAAAGGCCTTTTATTGTACCTAAACCCGGTGTGGAACGAACTACTAAGGTATTAATGGCTAATTCCATATTGGAATTTTTTATGCTAACCTGAGTTAAGTTAGATATTAAAGAAATATTTTTTTCACCATAATAGGTATCTTTTATTTTTTTTAATATATATAGTGTAAGGCCACCTAAAAAGAAACCTTCTCCATATATAACTAAAGATGGATCCATTACTTCATCCATTAAATATAATAATTTAAAAGAAGGAAATGCAATAAGAATCAATATTACTGCTGGTGTTATAGTTCAGATTAATTCTATTAATGTACCATGATTCATATATTTATGAGATATTACAGATTTTGTTGCTTTAAAAGTTTTTATTATAACTACCATCATTCATGTTACAGTAAATAGTATTATAGCTAAATAAAACATTATATTATTATGTAATTCTTCAATTCCTTCCATTTGAGGAGTAGCACTATCTTGAAAATATAGACCTCAAGGACTTGGTGCATCTAAATCACTATTTAAATTGAAATTTACCTCTTTATTATTTATATAATTCTTAATACTATCTATTATATAAAGGTATGATAAGTTAATACATACTAAAAAAATTTGTCATTAAAATTTATTATCAACTTAATTCTT